TTCCAGTAAAGTAAATGGAATAAAAAAAAAAAAAAAGAAAGAATAAAATAATTAAGAAATGACACTCGGATTCTATTCTGTATGATAGGAATAGAAATTGCCTTTATTATGATTGTTCTTGAAACAACAACAATCATTAATCATTTTTTTTTTTTCAAATCAAATAAATCATTTTTTTCTATGATTCATTGGAACAAAAACGAAAGACCCGGCCCGGTCAGGCCCGGGGGCCGCGCTGTGGAAGTAAAAGTAAAAAAGGATCTTGCAGACGAAAGCAAAGAGGTACTCTTTTTTTATTATTTATTTAATTTTAATTTATATATTTATTTTTCTATTTACTATTTATTAATTCTATAATTTTTTTATATAAGAAATTCATTGCTATATAATTTATAGTTTATAGTTTATATAATATATAATATTCTTGGGGCATTAGGTGGTTATATATCTAAATTTATATTCATTGGAATAGTGGAGTTGAGATATCGCTTTCGAGCCCTTCCCTTACTTTACCTAAATGAAATCACTGATTTTTATTTTCTATATTTTTTTTTTCTATTTTTCTATGTCTCTATAATTAGATATCTATATAATAATTATATACTGAATAATAAAGAGGTATAAAGAGAGGGCCCTTTTTCAAGCCTTACTGTTTTTGTGTAATATAATCTAGTAATTATCCTTTTTCTTTCAATTTGGGGAGATGGCTGAGTGGACTAAAGCGTCGGATTGCTAATCCGTTGTACGGGTTTTTCGTACCGAGGGTTCGAATCCCTCTCTTTCCGCTTTAGTCAATGACTTGGTATTTTTTCTTTATCTTTCAATTTCTCTTTCAACGAGTCTTTTTTTTTATTTCATTTTAATTAATAGTTAAAAATGTGGAATAAATAAAATCCTAAGAACATTTTAAAATCAAGCAAGGAAAACAGAAACTTTATTGTTATTTTTTATTCTTCACTCTTCACGTCCAGGATTCCGTCCTGGATCATTAGATAGGAATCCGAAGATAAAGAGAGAAACAAAGAATACCACTACTGTGTAAACAAATAGTTTAAGAGTAAGCATTACACAATCTCCAAGATCATTTTTTTTGGAAAAAAAAGATAATAGATTCTCCATTTTTATACCACTTATTTTGACACCACGAAATTCTTTTTCTAAATCTATAGAAATAAAAAAGAATTTTCAGAAATTCATTTGTAATAAGAGTCAAGTCTTTCATTACCAAAAGCTTTTTCATACCCGCAATTAGATATTGCGGAGGAATCTACTAGGTTCTTTCACTGTAAAAAAGGGTCCGAATGAGGAACTGGGGGGAGCCCAGACTTATTGTGGCGATCCAAGAATTTCATTATTTGAATCGAAGGGTTATACTATAAGACTTATCTGATCTTATGAATTGTTAGAATTTTTTTTTTAAGAATAAATCATGAATTTTTCTAGGACCTTATTAAAGATCTCATCGAAAACTTACAGCAGCTTGCCAAACAAAAGCTAAGAGAAAAAAGAGCAAAGGTATTACTGGCATAAAATCTACGATTGGATTCAAAAAAGCATAAGCCTCGGGCAATTTTGAGAAGAAAAAACTACTTGAAGAAAGAGCAGAATTAAGACAAATACAGATCAAACTAAAGATATTAAGCATAACAAACATTTTTTTCTTTGTTCTTGAAGATAATTGTATTTATTTTGATTGAGTTATTAATATGATGAGTTCTTAATATGAGTTATTATAATCTTATTTTTTTTTTTTTTGAATTAACCCAATCAAAAATCCTTCAATTCTCAAATCAAAAGAGAATAGACAAAACCATACTTTCATACAATATCTTAATTGAATTGTATGTAATGATCAATAAATGTCGTTTAATTCTCTATCTAAATGTCTCAAAATCCTAGCAACACTCTAATCTATTCTATATAGATTTGGACTAGAATTGACGAAGAACTACTATCAATATTAGTCTTTATTAATGTCGAATAGAAATCAAAAATGGGGCGTGGCCAAGTGGTAAGGCAACGGGTTTTGGTCCCGGTATTCGGAGGTTCGAATCCTTCCGTCCCAGAGCATACCTATTATATTATATATATCATATCAGAATATAGATTTTCTATTTTATATCAGAATAAAAGAAAGATTGCCCTTTTTTAAACAACCTTATTTTTTTTTTAAGAGTAGAATAAGATTGGTTATAATCTGATTTTGCTTTCCTATAATGATTAATTCTTATATGAATTATATCTTTTTCAAAAATCAAAAATCGAATCGTGTTCAAATAACACACAGATGAAATTGAATCTATTTGTATACAGGTAAGAGGTAAGATGAGAGCATAGATTAAATCATATTTCTATTTAATAAGTTAGTTCTTCATAAAATAAAAATACGAGCCATGATTTAATCTGTACTTGTTTTAATTTACATTTATACAAAATAGTAATAGTCTGGAACACTCTAATAGGATTCTTTTTTTATTTAGGATTCATCATCTTCATAGAATTGACGCAGTAGATAGTAGTTAAACGTCAATGTAAAATACCAATTTCAATATATGCGGCTGTCTGAATTTCATTAAAAAAAAATCAAGTTACATACGTAACATATGTCTTTTCTTTGAACCCCGTCTTTAAGTATTTTGTGTTTTCTTTTATGAAAAATTGTAAATATATGATATGTACCAATTGAGACAAAGTGTATTCATACATCTTAGTCGCTTTTCCTTAGGAAATAATTGCAGCCGGATTATTGACTCCAAGTCAAATAAACTACGCAGAAAGGAAGCGAAGGCTTATATATATGTATTGTTATCGTTCTATTTCTTCTATTTCATTGATTCATTGAAAACTTTATTTTATTTCAATTGAGTTTTGTGACAATAGATTTGTTATCCCTAAATTTTAAATATTTAACTTTACCCTTTAACATAGAATGTTTCTAATTACTTTCAAAGATATTTGTTTAGTCTACCTGATAGGTATGGGGATCCTCTTTTAATTATGATTTATCAAAAAGAATAACAACCCAAAGCCTCTATTCTATCAGTCTTTATCCACCACCTCGTGAAAAACAAAAAGAATTTACATTTTTTTTTATGGTTTAATCCGAATATGAATTTTTATCTATTATTATCAAAATGCGATTTTTACTGTAAAGCCTTATTCAAATAATGTAATGATAGTGAAATAGGAAATTTTTCAATCAATTAAATATTTTTAATAATGTCTTATGAGTCCTTGGTACTCGAAGAAGTGTGAAATTGGTGAATCTATTTTAGCAAGTCACCTCAAGATGCAGATTAAAAAAAACTTATTTGTGTTATTTATTAGTTCAATTTTTTTATATTCTAATATTTAGATTATAATTCTAAAGAAAAAATAAAATAATATATTAAAAAAATATTTATTATATTTCTATATATTATTTATTATATATATTATATGGGGTTAAATTTAATTCGTGCTGATACTTCTTGAGAAATTACCCATTCATAAAAGTATGGATTACTATGTACCGAACGAACCAATGATTATTCATGAGTCCATAATGGAATCAATTACATACGGTTTACAGCAACCTACTAGGAAATGTTATGGTAAAACTTCGTTTAAAACGATGTGGTAAAAAGCAACGTGCGACTTGAGGGATATGGTCGTCTGTGGATTCTTACATCCATCATTTTCTTTTTATATTAATTAGATAGGAATGAGGGTGCTCTTGGCTCGACATCGTTTGTTCTGTTTCACTAGAACCCTCCTTTTTGAGGTCGGGGGTTGGGATGTAAATAGTACATGATCTTAATGGAGCTCGAGTAAAAAAAAGTATTGATTCATTTTTTAAGGGAACGGATCTAGGGTTAGTGTTAATTAATAAGTTGAAACAGCTTCGTAAGTATATTTTCCATATAAAAATCGAAAGGATCCAATTTTAAAATTTATAAGTAAAACCTCTTGGAATTGGTAAAATTCTTTCGATTAAAAGTGTATCGCGCAGGAATCAAATCGACCATTTGTATGATTTTTTGATAAAAAGAAATCACAAAAAGGGTATGTTGCTGACGTTTTTTGAAACGATTAAAAATCACCGAAGTAATGTCTAAACCCAATGATTCAAAGAAACGATAAAGAATCCTGGAACAAGGAAATACCACTTTCAGTTGTCTCAATAAATAGATTCTAATTAAGAATCAAAATAGATTCTAAAGACAAAAAAGGTGCGTGGTTAGAGATCGCTCAATAAACGAAATACCTAAAGTAAAGGGTTTCCTTGGGTTATTAGCGAGTTATCCAACTTGAGTTATGAGGATGCGAATACAAATGATTTTATTTTCTTTTTCGGATAAGAATAAGGAATAATAAAAAGTACTTAACTCATATTTAATTGATTTGATTATTTTATGGATCCATTTGACATTACTAATTAAAAATTTCAAATTCGATCCGTAGACATAATTTCGAATTTTCTTGAGCCGTATGAGGAGAAAACCTCTTATACGTTTCTAGGGGGGGTATTATTCATCTACATCTATCCCAATGGGTGGTTTATCGAATCGTTGCAATTGATGCTCGATGCCGAAGAGAAGGAAGAGCTCTTCGGAAAGTGGGCTTTTATGATCCGCTAAAGAATCAAACCTATTTAAATGTTCCTGCTATTCTATATTTCCTTGAAAGGGGCGCTCAACCTACGGGAACTGTTCATGATATTTCGAAGAAGGCGGGAGTTTTTATGGAACTTTGCCTTAATCAACAGATTAAATTCAATTAATGAATAGAACAAAAGAGGGGGGGGCGGTAGTATATAAAAGGTTATACAAAGTTATATAAGCCCCCTCTTTTGTTCTATTCATACCTATTTATTATTACTACCAAAAAATGTCTACTACTAAAAAATGTCGTCTTCTATAACGACAAAAATTTATTTTTATTTTAGTGATAGAAATTCATTTAATTTAAGACAGATGAAAAAAAGATCAAATGAATAACCGAAGTAGTTGGATTTCTAAATCCAAAATATTTACATTAGTGCCAATTCAATACAAGTCATTAGTTTTTTCTTTATTTGTATAATTTATATTTTATTATATTAATTCAATATTTAATTTTTTTTTATTTTAATTTATGGTTCTCCACATTGTGTTCTTTTCTTAAGATTTACATTCATATTGACAACAGTGTATCAAACAAATATAATCCGATCATGAATAAATGTATCTATTTCCCTCTGTTCCATCTATGGACTTGGTTTTTTTATTTTACTTTATTTAAACGATGGATTCGTCGGATTTGCTGGGATACGAGAAGCCTTTATTTATTTATTATTTATTTTATTGAAAAAAAAACGGATAAGATAAGATACGAACTAAATCCGTGGTAGTACATCAATTTTGACTTAATCCATATCCTTATCTTAATCTAGATTCTTATTTTAGAAGTCAGTGTATTTGCATCTAATATGTTCATTATTTTTTTTATGTTCAGAATCGATTAGCAATATTTTTGCTATTTTACTATTTGGATTTCGGTGTGCAATTAAATCTAATTTTTTATTCCGATTGGATCTACACATTTTTTTTTTTTGGGGGGGGGGTTGCTAACTCAACGGTAGAGTACTCGGCTTTTAAGTGCGACTGGCAATTTTTACACATTTGTATGAAGCAACGTCTTCGTCGATACTATCTCTAGAGCTTGTAAGACCGCGACTGATCCTCAAAGGAATGAATGGAAAAAGCAGCATGTCGTATCAATGTGGAATTCTGAGAATATTTTATTCTTAGCGGATCGGTTCAAAACTTTGTTTAAATTCTTGACGAAAAAAAATAAAATTAAATTTTGGGTTAAGTGAATAAATGGATAGAGCCCTATGGCTCCAATTATAGGTAAACAAAAAAAAAGAAACGAGCTTCTGTTCTTAATTTGAACGATTACCCGATCTAATTAAACGTTAAAAATAGATTAGTCCTTGATGCGGGAAATGCTTTTCCCATAAGTGGATCATCGATTTATTTTTAAATCCTAATTATTAGTAGCTATTCTCCATTAGAGTGTGGGGGTAAATGTGTAGAAAAAGCAATCTATTGATAAAGATAAAAATCCTTTTTTTCCAAAATCAAAAGAGCGATTGGGTTGAACAAATAAAGGATTTCTAACCATCTTGTTATCCTCGAATGAACATAAACCAATTAAATTAGATGGAAAAGGAGAGGCTAAAGAGTCCGTCGATCAGTCTTATCTGGTTCCGGGGTATATATCTATTTATTTCTTACTATAATATCCTGTTTTGACTGTATCGTACTATGTGTCATTTAATAACCCAAAAGAAATCCCTTATCCCCATCTAATTTTAAATGGAGGAATTTCAAGGATATTTAGAACTCGATAGATTTCGGCAACATGACTTCCTATACCCACTTATCTTTCGGGAATATAGTTATGCACTTGCTCATGGTCATGGTTTAAATAGATACATGTTGTTGGAAAATATAGGTTATGATAATAAATCTAGTTTACTGATTGTAAAACGCTTAATTACTACAATGTATCAACAGAATTATTTGATAATTTCTGCTAATGATTCTAAACAAAATCCATTTTTTGGGTACAACAAGAATTTGCATTCTAAAATTCTATCAGAAGGATTTGCAATCATTGTGGAAATTCCATTTTATCTACGATTAATATCTTCTTTAGAAGGGGCAGAAATCGTAAGATTTTACAATTTACGATCCATTCATTCAATATTTCCCTTTTTAGAGGAAAAGTTCCCACATTTAAATTATTCGGCGGATATACTAATACCCTACCCTGCCCATCTGGAAATATTGGTTCAAACCCTTCGTTACCGGGTGAAAGATGCTTCTTATTTGCATTTATTGCGGTTCTTTCTTCATGAGTATTCTAATTGTAACAGTCTTATTATTACAAATAAATCTATTTCCATTTTTTCAAAAAGTAATCCGAGATTCTTTTTATTCCTATATAATTCTTATATATGTGAATACGAATCCATCTTCCTTTTTCTCCGTAACCAATCTTCTCATTTACGATTAACATCTTCTGGAGTCCTTTTTGAACGACTCTGTTTATATAGAAAAATAGAACATTTTGCCGAAGTCTTTGCTAATGATTTTCCGGTCATCCCATGCTTTCTCAAGGATCCTTTCATGCATTATGTTAGATATCAAGGAAAATCAATTCTGGCTTCCAAAGACACACCTCTTCTAATGAATAAATGGAAATCTTACCTTGTCAATTTATGGCAATGTCATTTTGATGTATGGTCTCACGCGGCAAGTATCCGTATAAACCAATTATCCAAGCATTCCCTCGATTTTTTGAGTTACTTTTCAAGTGTTCGACGAAATCCTGCAGTGGTGCGGAATCAAATGCTAGAAAATTCATTTCCACTAAAGAATGCTCCCAATAAACTCGATACAATAGTTCCAATTATTCCTCTGATTGGATCATTGGCTAAAGCGAAATTTTGTAACGCAGTAGGGCATCCAA